TCTATTTTGTAAAGGTCAGAAAGGGATATCTTAGAAAGGTCCCATGCTGTATGGATATTGGCCCTAATGAGGTAAGTATAGATCCTTGGACTTAAATCTAATTGGTCTACACAGACGTATTTCTCGATATTGAAAGTCTTGTCAATACTTTGTTTTTCAAATCCATCTAACCTCTCGTCCGCTTCAATTAACTCCGTATCCGTATCTATTAATTCTACCATAAAAGGGAATAGCAAGTGCGAACAATGTTTGGAGGCTTCCAAAAATGCTTCTTTCGGAGTTAAACTTCCGTTTGTCCAGATTTCGACAAAAAGAGATTCTTCGTCTCCCTTCTGCATAACAGAAAAATTCACTTTTTCAATAGGCAATCCTCCAGTAGTTATGCGAAAACTTTCCTTTTCAGCTTTGATTATTGGCCATGAGTCCGCAGTATAATAGCCACCCTTCGTTCCAATTTGGAACTGAATTAACAAACAAGTAGGTTGCGTTAGATTAAAAATATATTGGTCAGGATCTACGATGTTTATAAAAGAACTATGTGTAACGATGTCCCTAGCAGTTACCTTTCCATAACCTGCGGCAAAAAGAATATGCGCCAAATAAGTCCCTTTGGTCTCGGTTTTGAAGACAATTTGTTTGAGATTCATTAAAATTTGGTGAACAGATTCCTCAACCCCCGGTATAGTCGAAAATTCGTGAAGATCCTTTTGCAATAATCTGTTTATTTCTACAAATTTTACGTGTGTGATAGTAGGTCCTTTGACTTCCCCAAGCAAGATTCGTCGTATCATCAAGCCTAGGGTATTTCCTTGCCCTCTTTTCAGTCCCGGGAGAACAAACCGTCCATAGTAATTACGTGGCCCCTGAACTTTCCCTTCAATATACATCCACCGATTCTCTCTTGACCTATTGTTACCGTTGCTGGAATTTTCCATAAAAATGTCGTTTTTGATTATGTTAATTTAACAAAATTGCTAGAATTATGAGTTTCTAGGTTTTATTTAGTCTTATTTTGACTATTTTAGTCTTATTTTGACTAGAGGATAATTGGTTAAAATGGGTTATACTTTGAAAATAGAAAGCATACCGTTTTTCTAATGTGCTAGAATTTGTAAATTCTACCGTTTTTTTGTTCGTAACTTTCCTTTATTATTTTTTTTTTATTTGCGTCTTTTTTTAGGAGGCCTACAGCCATTATGGGGCAGAGGGGTTACATCCCGTACGTAATCTAATTTTATGCCACTTTGACAAAAGGCTTTTAATACCGGCTTTCTTGCGCGACCTGGGCCCTTTATCAGGACGTTCGCTTGTCGCATACCTTGAGCCTTTGCTACCCGACTAGCATCTTCGGCTACGATTCGAGCGGCAAAAGCTGTCCCCTTTCGTGGTCCCTTAAATCGACAAGTGCCCGCACAGGACCAATAGATCACCCCACCCTGTTCATCTGTAACGCTGATAATAGTATTGTTAAAAGTTGTTTGGACATGAAAAAATCCCTTTGATATTTTACGTGCACTTTTACGAATACGCCGACGAAACCTGCGCAACAAAATTCTTCTTATACTACTTTTTTCCGTTATAAGTTTTACCTTTTTTTTTGCCATATTTTTTTATCTCAAATAAAAGTAAAAGCACGAGACCTATGGATATATCCATTTCGTGTCAAAATAGATCTTTTTTTATTTGTATTTTTCTTTCAGATCCTTTAGATTTTGCTTTGTTTAGAAAAATTATCCTTGTCTTTGTTTATGTCTCAGGTTAGGGCAAACTACTCGAATTCGTCCCTTTCTACGTACTATTCGACATCTTCCACAAATTCTACGAGCGCAGGGCCTTTTTTTCATATTTTTCGTTCCTAAATTTGGAATATACAGACTTTTTTTTCAATCTTGATTGAGTTATATCCCTATATAAAAAGAAAACGATTTGGAAGTATCTACTAAATTTAATGTAGCAGCAATGCTATTGAAACCCCTGACTTGCTCTTTTTTTTACAAAATCCAAATGGATATAATTTTGATATCAAAAGGATTACCATATGTAACACAAGATTTCTCCGCCGATTCTTTTTAGTCGAGCCTCCCGATCTGTCATTATACCCTGCGAAGTAGAAAGAATTACAATTCCCATCCCGCCTAAAATTCTAGGAATTTGTTGATAGTTAGAATAGATTCGTTGACCAGGTCGGCTAATCTGTTTTAATTTTAGACTAGCTCTATATTGTTTTTTTTTCGTTTTTCTATGTCGCCTATGTCGTAAGGTTAAAACCAAGAATTTTTTGTTACCTTCCTGATGTTTCCTTACATTTTCAATAAAACCTTCTCGTAAAAGGATTTCCAAAATGTTTCTAGTGATCTTTGTCGATACGATTCGAATGATTTCTTTTCCGCTCATCTCAGCATTTCGTATAGAGGTTAGTATATCAGCAATTGTGTCTTTACTCATGATAGACAACCATTTTTGTTGTTTTTAAGATTTGATATAATCAAGATAGGCCCTTCCTTTATTTTTTTTAATTCATGATTCACTATATTTTATATAATATATATACCTAAAGCTAATCTACTAATTAATTTGATTAATCGGTTGAATTCAAATACTAAAAAAAAATAGTAGAATTGTCTAATATTTTCTATCTCATCTTAGAATGCTTTTCTAACGCTTTATCTTAGAATATTATGTTCTAATATGTTATAATATTTCAGGTGCTAATGAAATTATTTTTGTGAAATTTACCTCCCTCAATTCCTCGACAATCGGGCCAAAAACTCTACTTCCCTTTGGATTTCTTTTTTTATCAATGACAACTGCAGCATTATCATCATATCGTATAATAGTGCCGCAGGATCGTTTGAATTGTTTACGAGTACGTACAATTACAGCTCTGATCACTTCGGATTTTTCTAGAGAGGAATCTTTTGCTGCTTCCTTGATCACAGCAATAATAACGTTGCCGATATGACCGTATCCGCGATTACCAGCCCCTATGATTCGAATACACATTAATTTTCGGGCTCCGCAGTTGTCTGCTACATTCAAATAGGTCTGAGATTGGATCATATCATTTTGTTATTTTAATGCAAAAGGAAAAAAAATATTGCTTGTCCAAAAAAAGAAACTTAGAATTTTTTTTTTTTCATTACAAAGTCTCTTTTTTCTTTGGTTTGATAGTCCCATTTTGAAATAATCAATTGAGTTCGCATAGGCATTTTGGATGCTGCTATTGAGATAGCTTTTCTGGCTATTTTTTCTGCTACTCCGCCCATTTCATAAAGTATTTTACCTGGTTTAACGACAGCTATCCAATATTTGGGATCTCCTTTCCCCGACCCCATACGCGTTTCTGTGGTTCTTATCGTAACTGGTTTGTCGGGAAATATACGTACCCATATTTTTCCCCCGCGGCGTATATTTCGTGTCATTGCCCGACGTCCGGCTTCTATTTGTCTAGACGTAATCCAAGCGGGTTCAAGTGACTGAAGAGCATATCTACCGAAACAAATACGATTACCTCGAGAAGACATTCCTTTCATTCTCCCTCTATGTTGTTTACAGAATCGGGTTCTTTTGGGGTTATAGTTGATGATTGGTTCACAATTCCATCTCTATTACAGAACTGGACATGAGAGTTTCCTCTCATCCAGCTCCTTGCGAATGAAATAATTAGAAAAATATACATATAGTTGATGAGTAATAGACTGAATCATTAGATTCTTTGAGATTTCATCGAATCTATTTATTCAAAATTTATATCAATCCAATAACATAAAAAACCTTCGCGGGCGAATATTTCCTCTTTTAATATTTACTTTTTTTGTAGGGTTATCCCCGAACCTCTCAAAATCAAAAATAAATGGATTGTTTCTTGGTTCGTTTCGCCATCCTGCCTATTAAAATAAAAAATTATTAAGATTTTTTTTTTCAATAGAATCTTATGTCTTTACAGGTTCCGTCGTTCCCATCGCTTCTCGGTTAATGGTTAGGTCTTAATTCTACAATGAAGCCTCCAATGCGATTTTTTTTCTTGAGCCAATGTTATTAGTTTTTATTGGCTCGAGGCTCTTAATTTTTTGTTTTATGAGTAGGATTTTAACTATCAATAAATAGCTATTGGTGCTTTATTACATTCGCTTTTACGAGATGACTTGTAGACCTTACATATTGATATCATATATCATTAATTTCTTTTTTTTTTCTTTCTATCACCCTATCATTTATCTGTATGATTTTTTATTTTGCTTTACAATTAATAATCAAAATCAAATGAATTTTTCTTTTATTTATGTAATTATTTTATGTAAAAAAGATTTCAATTCCTACAATGTAAGGGCCAATATATCATATCTTGACTGCTTATTTGAATCCAGATAATGTTAAGCGATGAGTTTGTTATGAATTCTACTATAATTTCTTCATTCATAGTCATAGTATGGATCAGTGCATTTTTTTTAGATTTACTTTTAAAAACCAACGGGTCACACACTAAGCATAGCAAGTATATTAAATAATCAATCGAATTTTTGATTTTATTTAACCTTATAGAACTTATAGAATAAAAAATCGAATTTTTCTTCTTTTGATTGGCCAGAAAAAGAATGAAAGAATTTCTCATTTTTTGTTCTGTCAAAGGGTATAATGTAAAGATTAAGTCAATTAAGGATTGACTATTTATTGACTATTCGTCGTCTACAAATATCCAAATTTTTATGCCTAAAATACCCAAATTTTTATGCCTAATACCCCATAAATAGTTTGAACCGTATAGGAGCAATAATTTATTTTAGCTCGAACGGTTTGTAAAGGAACTCTACCTGCTCTAATCCATGCGACGCGTGCCTTGTCTTTTCCCCCCAGGCGTCCCGAAATTTGTACTTTAATTCCTTTTGTATGGGCTCGCTTGGCTAATTCAATAGCCTTTTTCATTGCTTTGGGAAATGCAACTCGATTCTTTAATTGTTCCGCTATAAATTTTGCAAGAATAATAGGATCCTTGTAAGGCTTTCGAATTCTTCTAATTTTAATGTTCAGTTTTCGATAACTTAAACTTATAGGATTCATTTCTTTTTGTACAATCATCCATAATTCTTCGATTCCATTCGTCTCCAATTCTTTGATTACTTTCTTTTGTAATTCTGCTATTTTTTTAGATTGCCTTTTCTCTAATTTTAGGAATCCCATAACTATTATAACCTGAATAAGATCAATTCCTTTTTGAATCTCTATACGTGAAATCCCTTCAATACCAGAAGGAAATTTTATATTTTTTTGTACATAATTTTGGATACAGTTTCTTATTCTTTTATCTTCTTGTAGACCCTGAGAATAATTTTTTGGTTGTTCAAACCAAAGAGAATGATGATTTTGAGTTGTACCAACTCGGAAACCGAGTGGATTTATTTTTTGTGCCATAATCCCCCTTTACTATAATATATATCATGAAATGTCATATTTGTGGACTTTTTTTGACTTATTCTTTTAAGCATATCTTATATTCTTCTTATAAACATATAGATTTCAATACAATATTTATATGACAAGTTAGTCTTTTTATCGTATAACTTCTTCTTCCTCTTCTTAATAAATAGCATCCATATTCTCTTTTTTTATTCTCTTTCTTTTACTATTCATTTTTCATTTGAATTTCAAAAATGAATCTCTAAAAAAAGTAAAAAAAGGATTCTTTTTCCAATTCCTATTAAAAGGAATTAGCTAATCAAATCAACGACGAGATTTTTTATCTTTTTTTGCGAGATTTTTGATCTTTTTTTGGATGCCCACTGAAATAAAGAGTAGGTGCAAATTCTCCCAATTTATGACCCACCATATAATCTGTTATATAAATCGGTATTTTTTCTTTTCCATTATGGATAGCGATAGTATGGCCAATCATTGGAGGTATGATGGTGGATGCCCGGGACCACGTTACTATTATTTTTTTTTCTGCCTTTGTGTTAAGTTTCATTATTTTTCTTAATAAATGATTTGCTACAAAAGGATTTTTTTTTAGCGAACGTATCACAGTGAATTTCTCCTATTTTTTTTTTTTTTTTTTTAGAAGAAAAAAATTCGATTTTCTCTCCTATTTACTACGGCGACGAAGAATCAAATTATCACTATATTTCTTCCTTTTTCTACTTCTTCTTCCAAGTGCCGGATAACCCCAAGGGGTTGCGGGTTTTTTTCTACCAATTGGGGCCCTCCCCTCACCACCCCCATGGGGATGGTCTACAGGGTTCATAACTACTCCTCTTACTACGGGACGTTTACCTAGCCAACATTTCGATCCGGCTCTACTCAAACTTTTGAGTTTCACCCCGGTCTTCCCTACTTGTCCGACTGTTGCTGAGCAGTTTTGGGATATTAAACGAACCTCCCCAGAAGGTAGTTTTAATGTGGCCGATTTACCCTGTTTTGCAATAAGTTTCGCTACAGCACCCGCAGCTCTAGCTAATTGTCCACCCTTTCCAAGTGTGATTTCTATGTTATGTATGACCGTGCCTAAGGGCACATGGGTTGAAGTAGATTCTTCTTTGTTGATCAATCAAAACCTCTTCCCAAACTGTACAAGCTTCTTCCAAAGCATACGGCTTTCTGGGTGTAGATGATGATATCTATACAGGTGGATCTTCTATATCGTAAAATCTCATCAAATGAAGTAAAGTACTACATGAGTGGATATATAGGAATCAAAATCTGCCGAATCACTCATGTTATGCTCTTCTACATCCTAGGTCTTCCCGTTCCTTCATCTGGCTTATGTTCTTCATGTAGCATTCAGACTGAATGACTCTATGAAATTACGTCGATACTTCCACATATTGGGGGTAACGTAGGAGACATCTCTATTTTTCCCCCGGGGAATCCTTCGAATTCCCACTGCTTAGCTTTCAATTCGCCTCTGACCATCAAATGAAATGTGAATACCCCGTCCTCCTCTCTTTGAAACAAGGGAGGGGCGCTTCTGGTTCTGTCGGTGCTTGAAACAATTTTGTTTTCTCCATATTACTAGATCTCTAGAGTCAATAATTTGATATTTGATATGAGGAACTACTGAACTCAATCACTTGCTGCCGTTACTCTTCAGTTTTCTGTTGAGGTCTATCCTGTAGAGGTACTCAATTTGGATCAGTGATCGATTTCTAGGTTTCGTCGTAAACCTAATTGGTTACTTCCAATTACGTAAATCCATAGTTCAAACCGCACTCAAAGGTAGGGCATTTCCCATTTTTATAGGAACTCTTGTACCAGAAATAATGGTATCTCCAATTCGAGTCCCTCTGGGATGTAAAATATATCTCTTCTCACCATCCCTATAGTGTATGAGACAAATGGATGCATTTCGATTAGGGTCGTATTCTATGGTTAGGATTCTACCATATATGTCTTTTTCATTCCGTCGAAAATCGATTTGACGGTATAGACGCTTATGACCTCCCCCTCTATGCCTTGCGGTAATGATTCCTCTGGCATTACGGCCTTTACCACAACGATGCTGTCCAT